GACTAATGTATGCAGCCTAATGAGGAGTAATACTATAAAAAGAAAAAATAAAGAACTCTATTTCAGAACTATGAGACAGAATATTCTGTTTTCTTATTTACTCTTTCTTTATTTTTGGATTTTATTTCTATTTTTCTATTTAAAGTAGATCGATTTAGATAACGTATCTATAAACAAAGTAATATACTTCAAACAAAGTAGGAATTCGCAAGATGGAGAAAATCATTGCAGTTATTATAGGGAAGTCTAGGGACTTAGAGCATATCCTATTTGAAGGAGGATGGAATTCAAATAGGGTAAGGGATCCTTCCTTCTATTGATTTGATAGAAATTCGTTTTTCTTTTCCTGTCTCTATGATTTTCGAAGAATGAGCCTGTGGTAATGCTTTTATCTCTATTCTATGGCGCAAGCGACCGTCCAGTCTATAAACAAGTACTAATGAGAAAATGAAAACTATACTAAAGGAAACATAGGATCTCTATCCTAAAATCTAAAAATAGGACATATTAGGGCTATACGGATTCGAACCGTAGACCTTCTCGGTAAAACAGATCAAACGGATTATTATCGAAATGATTCGAACTGTTTCAAAGACTCAACATGCATTTTTTTGCATTGGGCTCTTTCATCAACTGATGTAAAGATCAGTTAGTCCACCATAGTTTTTCTTTACGGAAAGATAATGAGATGGCTCCCTGTGCTCTGATTGATTATTTGTATTATGATCTATCTAGGAGCAATACCAAAGTGTTTCAAAGGAGGATTACCTTGACTTAGGTCTGCCTCCGGCCTAAATTAAATCAACCTAAGTGAAATGGAGTCTCTATCGTTCCGCTGCAATAGTTGACTATGAGACTTCATACACCTTAAAGTTCATAGAACGAAAAGAAGTTTTTTGGAGGCCCTTATCCTCATTACGCCTAGCATTTAGTGGGCTGGATATTTACCTTATCAACTAGCAAATCAATAAGGGTTCTATTTGATTAGGCACCTGAATTGGCACCTGAATCGGACTGAACCGACTGTTTGTCAGGCTACTGTTCTCCTATTCTCTCGAATCCATGAAGTAAGACATTGATTTTGCAATAAGATCAATTATGTTCATTGCATAATAAGCTCCCTTGAAAAGCATTGGCGCACGTGTAAGCGAGTTGCTCTACCGAACTGAGCTATAGCCCTTGTCAGAGATATCTTAACATATAGATAATTTCTTGTCAAGATGAATATTCTCTAATGCCAGAGGATATCCCTTTGATCTGCTTACTATATAACATAGTAATAACGGAGCAGTATTGCTTATAAAAAGGATTCGATCTATAATCGATCGAAGTAATGGGTCTTCCTTTGTGGTGATAAATTGCCTACTTAACTCAGTGGTTAGAGTATTGCTTTCATACGGCGGGAGTCATTGGTTCAAATCCAATAGTAGGTAGGTAGGTAGAAAAATTACTAGATAGCATTGGACTTACTTCGCTTCGCTATCTAATAACTTTTTCTACTCCTCTTCCCTTTTTCTTTGTATCAACTAAACCTTTGGATTGTCTTCAATTGGATGGGGGAATCCAATTGATAGCCTCGACTCGTATCCTAGCTCGTCTGAGAGCTAGCTTCGCTTCAACCAATTCTTTCGTACCCTCAGCTCTACTCAAGTTAGCTTCGGCTATTTCAAGTGCCTGTTGAGCTTCTTCCGGATCAATGTCACTACCCAGTTCCGCATCATTTCCTAAAATGATGATCTCATTATTAACTATTCTCGCAAAACCGCTCCACAGAACCGCCGTTAACCATTGGTCGTTGAGGAGGCGTATTCTCAAAGGACCCATATCTACAGCTGTGTTAATGGGGGCGTGGTTTGGTAATACGCCAATTTGGCCACTATTAGTAGATAAAATGATTTCTTTCACTTCACAATCCCAAATAATTCGCTTAGGAGTTAGTACATAAAGATTTAATTTCATTTCTTCAATTTGTTCTCCTCTTCTAAGTTTATAGCTTTCGTGCTAGCTTCATCGATGTTACCCACCAAATAAAAAGCCTGTTCGGGTAGGCCGTCTAATTCTCCGGAAAGGATTAGTTGAAATCCCCTAATTGTTTCTGCAAGACCAACATACTTTCCTGCAGAACCGGTAAAAACTTCTGCCACAAAGAACGGTTGTGATAAGAAACGTTCAATTTTTCGTGCTCTTGCTACAGTTAAACGATCCTCCTCCGATAATTCATCCAACCCAAGAATTGCGATAATGTCCTGAAGTTCTTTGTAACGTTGTAAAGTTTGCTTAACTCTTTGCGCAGTTTCATAATGTTCGTTGCCAACGATCCGAGGCTGTAACATAGTTGAGGTTGAATCTAAAGGATCTACTGCTGGATAAATACCCTTGGAAGCTAATCCTCTGGAAAGTACGGTAGTAGCATCCAAATGTGCAAATGTTGTGGCAGGAGCAGGGTCGGTCAAATCGTCCGCAGGTACATAAACCGCTTGGATCGAAGTTATAGATCCCTTTTTGGTAGAAGTAATTCTTTCTTGCAAAGAACCCATTTCTGTACTAAGAGTAGGTTGATAACCCACTGCGGAGGGCATTCTCCCTAATAAAGCGGATACCTCCGATCCTGCTTGAACAAAACGAAAGATATTATCGATGAATAGAAGCACGTCTTGCTTATTAACATCTCGGAAATATTCTGCCATAGTTAGGGCAGTTAAACCAACTCTCATACGAGCTCCCGGCGGTTCATTCATTTGGCCATAGACTAGAGCTACCTTTGATTCCTCAATATTTTTTTCATTAATTACTCCGGATTCCTTCATTTCCATATAAAGATCATTTCCTTCACGAGTCCGTTCCCCTACTCCGCCAAATACGGATACGCCTCCATGAGCTTTAGCAATGTTGTTGATTAATTCCATGATGAGTACTGTTTTCCCTACTCCAGCCCCCCCAAATAGTCCGATTTTTCCCCCACGTCGATAAGGAGCTAAAAGATCGACCACCTTAATACCTGTTTCAAAGATGGATAATTTCGTATCTAACTCGATAAAGGCAGGCGCAGATCTATGAATAGGGAATGTTGCACTAGTATCTACAGGACCCAAATTGTCAATAGGTTCCCCAAGAACGTTGAAAATTCGTCCGAGAGTAGCTCCACCGACTGGAACACTGAGAGGAGCTCCCGTGTCAATCACTTCCATTCCTCTCATCAACCCGTCTGTAGCACTCATAGCTACAGCTCTAACTCGATTATTTCCTAATAATTGTTGTACCTCACAAGTCACATTAATTTGCTTACCGGCAGTGTCTCTACTCTTGACTACCAAAGCGTTATAAATATAAGGTAACTTGCCTGGGGGAAAAGTGATATCCAGCACGGGTCCAATAATTTGATCGATACGCCCTGTGCTTTTTTCCTCAATTGTGGAAACCCCGGGACGAGAAGTAGTAGGATTGGTTCTCATAATTATCACATAATTTTCAAAAAAAAAGGAATTTGTCGAAATTTTTCTTTTTTTCTTGTTGAATAATGCCAAATCAAATCCAAAAAAAGAGCCAAAAATCCGAAAGTCAAAAGGAAATGAATTAGTTAATTCAATAAGAGAGAAAAGGGGACCAGGACTTGATTTCGTTGCCCAAGAGAATCCCATTCAATCGTTTACTCATGGAATGAGTCCGTTGGAAAGTTCAATCAATCTTTTTTTCATATACATTTCGCCTTTTGTGGAGGATCTGTCCCTACTCTACTTTCCTATCTAGGACTTCGATATACAAAATATATACTACTGTGAAGCATAGATTGCTGTCAACAGAGAATTTTCTTAGTATTTAGGTATTTACATTCAAAATAAGAAAGGGGCCTATTAAGAACTTGTAAAATAAGGATTAGGGATTGATTTGGGTTGCGCTATATCTATCAAAGAGTATACAATAATGATGGATTTGGTGAATCAAATCCATGGTTTAATAACGAACCATGTTAACTTACCATAACAACAACTCAATTCCTATCGAATTCCTATAGTAGAATTCCTATAGGATAGAACATACACAGGGTGTACGCATTATATATGAATGAAACATATTCATTAACTTAAGCATGCCCTCCATTTTCTTTAATGAGTTGATATTAATTGAATATCCTTTTTGTTTTAAAAGATTTTTGCAAAGGTTTCATTTACGCCTAATCCATATCGAGTAGACCCTGTCGTTGTGAGAATTCTTAATTCATGAGTTGTAGGGAGGGACTTATGTCACCACAAACAGAAACTAAAGCAAGTGTTGGATTTAAAGCTGGTGTTAAGGATTATAAATTGACTTACTACACCCCGGAGTATGAAACCAAGGATACTGATATCTTGGCAGCATTCCGAGTAACTCCTCAGCCGGGGGTTCCGCCCGAAGAAGCAGGGGCTGCAGTAGCTGCCGAATCTTCTACTGGTACATGGACAACTGTTTGGACTGATGGACTTACCAGTCTTGATCGTTACAAAGGACGATGCTATCACATCGAGCCCGTTGTTGGGGAGGAAAATCAATATATCGCTTATGTAGCTTATCCATTAGACCTATTTGAAGAGGGTTCTGTTACTAACATGTTTACTTCCATTGTGGGTAACGTATTTGGTTTCAAAGCCCTACGCGCTCTACGTCTGGAGGATCTGCGAATTCCCCCTACTTATTCAAAAACTTTCCTAGGTCCGCCTCATGGTATCCAAGTTGAAAGGGATAAGTTGAACAAGTACGGCCGTCCTTTTTTGGGATGTACTATTAAACCAAAATTGGGATTATCCGCAAAAAATTATGGTAGAGCGTGTTATGAGTGTCTACGCGGTGGACTTGATTTTACCAAAGATGATGAAAACGTAAACTCACAACCATTTATGCGCTGGAGGGACCGTTTTGTCTTTTGTGCCGAAGCTCTTTATAAAGCACAGGCCGAAACCGGTGAAATCAAGGGGCATTACTTGAATGCGACTGCAGGTACATGCGAAGAAATGATTAAGAGAGCTGTATTTGCTAGGGAATTAGGGGCTCCTATTGTAATGCATGACTACTTAACTGGGGGATTCACTGCAAATACTAGTTTGGCTCATTATTGCCGCGACAATGGGCTACTTCTTCACATTCACCGGGCAATGCATGCAGTTATTGATAGACAGAAAAATCATGGTATGCATTTTCGTGTATTAGCTAAAGCATTGCGTATGTCTGGGGGAGATCATATCCACGCCGGTACAGTAGTAGGTAAGTTAGAAGGGGAACGCGAAATGACTTTAGGTTTTGTTGATTTATTGCGCGATGATTTTATTGAAAAAGATCGTGCTCGCGGTATCTTTTTCACTCAGGACTGGGTATCCATGCCAGGTGTTATACCGGTGGCTTCAGGGGGTATTCATGTTTGGCATATGCCAGCTCTGACCGAAATCTTTGGAGATGATTCTGTATTACAATTTGGTGGAGGAACTTTAGGACATCCTTGGGGAAATGCACCTGGTGCAGCAGCTAATCGGGTGGCTTTAGAAGCTTGTGTACAAGCTCGTAATGAAGGACGCGATCTTGCTCGTGAAGGTAATGAAATTATCCGAGCAGCTTGCAAATGGAGTCCTGAACTAGCCGCAGCTTGTGAAGTATGGAAGGCGATCAAATTCGAGTTCGAGCCGGTAGATAAACTAGATAAGTAGATAAAACTAGATATAAAGAAGGTCTAAATAAAAAAGAAGCGAAATAGAAAGAGAAAAAATCAGTTACAAAATGCAGTAATTCTTCTTTATTCTTCTAATTGATTGCAATTAAACTCGGCTCAATCTTTTTTTTTTAAGATTGAGCCGAATAAAAATAGATCTTGATACGATCATGAGACTTGACAAATAGAGATTCCTCTATTCTATATATTTAGAATATATAAAGGTATAATACAATAAATAAATACAAATATAGTATTTATTTATTGTATTGGGAAAGAATCAATGAAAAAAGATTAGGAATCGCAATGCTACTATACGCGTCCGGAGGAGTATTCGGAATAATATTCTTCTATAATCCATTCTTGCGTCTTGCGCGGGGTCTTACTAATAGGACTTCGTTGCACGGGAGGGGTCTTCATCGAAAAGCTAACTCCACCCGGCATTTTCATACCCTTTGGGTGGTATATCGCCTTAAAAAGTCTAAGGGAGTAGTATGAGATCTGTAGTAAGTAAGAGAATTTGCCCTTTGATTTTGATTGAGTATGTTATTTTTCCGCCTTTACCGCGCATTATTGTATGAGCTTCTAGAGAATAGAGGACCGCGTATGCAGGAAGGAAATTACAGCTTAATAAAAAAGTCTAAAAAAGCTTCAACTTTATGGCACTATCAATCAACTAAAAAGCCCTATGTATGAATACTTACAACCGGTGGGATAGGATAAGAGCGAGTTTCGGTATACTGGGGCTGGGGGATATCCTTATTTCAAAACCTGACGCGCATCTTGCGTTTGTAGGGGTCCGAGAGTGGTTGAAGAAGTATTGCATGTGGAAGTAGGTAGACGAAACTTATTTAGGATTCGAAATGGGCGCATTCGACTAAAAGTCGTACTGAGACCTTTTTTAAAGGGTATTCTGAAAGAGGTATTTCATTTTCACAATCGCTTTCTTTTGAATCCAATTTCAAGTTCGATTAGAAGGATAGAAAGGCCGTGAGGACGGGAAAAGAAAAATCAAATCTTTTGAATTTTAAATTAGTTCTCTTTTTTTGCAATTTTCTTATTATCCATTCCATTCATTTTTTTTTTATAGAATACTAAAGTATTCTATAAAAAATCTTTATTTTGCAAACTAAAAAATACAATAGTCAATATTCCTTATAATAGATATACTTAATTATATTATAAGAATCTTAAGATATTTTTCGAATAGATAGAAATAGTAAATTTGAATTGAGACACCTATTCTATGACGGATTTTAACTTACCTTCTATTTTCGTGCCTTTAGTAGGCTTAGTATTTCCGGCAATTGCAATGGCTTCTTTATTTCTTTATGTGCAGAAAAATAAGATTGTCTAGAACCGACGGGGGCGAATTTTCTCAATGTATTTCCACGCAGGATCATAATACAGATATTTTTTAGTGTAAGTAATATGGTAGGGTATGTGGTTCTTTCTACACACAAACGAAAAACGGCTATGGATGCGGATATAGGCTACGAGCATAAATGCATGCATATGCGGAGCCGGGTATAGCGAGTTTTATTTTAAGTGGATCAACGAATATTTTTTGAATAGAAAGTCAATGTATCTAACCAATTATTTCACAGGAGTACTCGTTGCTGAAGTCGATTTCAGAATCAAAAAAAGTAAAGTCAAAATCATTTAGCTTATTCTCTCAATTTCAATCGACCGCTGCTGGATTTAGTATATCTAATATGAATTGGCGATCAGAACACATATGGATAGAACTTCTAAAAGGTTCTCGAAAAAGAGGTAATTTTTTCTGGGCCTGTATTCTTTTTCTAGGTTCACTAGGATTCTTATCGGTTGGGGCTTCCAGTTATCTTGGTAAGAATATGATATCTGTACTTCCATCTCAACAAATTCTTTTTTTTCCACAGGGGGTCGTGATGTCTTTCTACGGAATCGCGGGCCTATTCATTAGCTCCTACTTGTGGTGCACTATTTTGTGGAATGTAGGCAGTGGTTATGACCGATTCGATAGAAAAGAGGGAATAGTGTGCATTTTTCGTTGGGGATTCCCTGGAATAAAACGTCGCGTCTTCCTTCGATTCCTTATGCGGGATATCCAATCAATTAGAATTCAGGTTAAAGAGGGTCTTTATCCTCGTCGTATCCTTTATATGGAAATCCGGGGCCAGGGGGTCATTCCCTTGACTCGTACTGATGAGAAGTTTTTTACTCCACGAGAAATAGAACAAAAAGCTGCCGAATTGGCCTATTTCTTGCGTGTACCAATTGAAGTATTTTGAGTACCAATTGCATTTTTTTGAAATGAATTGAATGAGGACGAAATAGATACAAGGTCTCAAACCTTGTTATAGAATTTTTGCTTCAAAGAAAAAGAAATATCATATAGAGTCAGCGAATGAAATAGAGTCAGCGAATGGAGCGGATTCATTAACAACTCAATTTACAGATCAAAAATGAAAAAAAAGAAAGCATTGCCTTCTTTCCTATATCTTGTATTTATCGTACTTTTGCCCTGGGGGGTCTCTTTCTCTTTTAACAAATGTCTGGAACTTTGGATTAAGAATTGGTGGAATACCAGGCAATCCGAAACTCTCTTAACTGATATTCAAGAGAAAAAGGTTCTAGAAAGATTCATAGAATTAGAAGAACTTTTTCTCTTGGACGAAATGATAAAAGAGAAACCGAAGACACATGTAGAAAAACCTCCTATAGGAATACACAAGGAAATAATACAATTGGCCAAAATAGATAATGAGGATCATCTCCATATCATTTTGCATTTCTCGACAAATATAATCTGTTTGGCTATTCTAAGTGGTTCTTTTTTTCTGGGTAAAGAGGAACTTGTCATTTTGAATTCTTGGGTTCAGGAATTCCTCTATAACTTAAATGACTCAATAAAAGCTTTTAGTATTCTTTTAGTTACTGATTTTTTTGTTGGATTTCACTCCACCCGCGGTTGGGAACTACTAATTCGTTGGGTCTACAATGATCTTGGATGGGCTCCTAACGAGCTAATTTTCACTATTTTTGTTTGTAGTTTTCCAGTGATTCTAGATACATGTTTGAAATTTTGGGTCTTTTTTTATTTAAACCGTCTATCTCCTTCGCTTGTAGTCATTTATCATTCAATTAGTGAAGCATAAACTCATTTGATCTCCTGATATTAATCAAATTAGCATCTTTCTTCTTTTAGAAAGAAAGCCCTTTTCCTTTTTAGCAAAATTCTTTCTATTTCTACCTGCTCAAGGTATTCATCATTCCAGTACAACTGTTGCAGTAGAATGACAACAGACTCGTGTATAGGGAACTAGATTAGCTTAGCTACCTATCTAATTTATTGTAGAAATTCTGGGATCTGCGATTGGACATGGAAAATAGAAATACTTTTTCTTGGGTAAAGGAACAGATGATTCGATCTATTTCTGTATCGATCATGATATATGTAATAACTCGGACATCTATTTCAAATGCATATCCCATTTTTGCGCAGCAGGGTTATGAAAACCCACGAGAAGCAACCGGACGAATTGTATGTGCCAATTGCCATTTAGCTAATAAGCCCGTGGATATTGAAGTTCCCCAAGCTGTGCTTCCCGATACTGTATTTGAAGCAGTTCTTCGAATTCCTTATGATATGCAACTGAAACAAGTTCTTGCTAATGGGAAAAAGGGAGGGTTAAATGTGGGTGCTGTTCTTATTTTGCCCGAGGGATTCGAATTAGCGCCGCCCGACCGTATTTCTCCTGAGTTGAAAGAAAAAATAGGAAATCTCTCTTTTCAGAGTTATCGTCCCGATAAAAAAAATATTCTTGTGATAGGCCCTGTTCCCGGTCAGAAATATAGTGAAATCGTCTTTCCCATTCTTTCCCCCGATCCTACTACGAAGAAAGACGTTCATTTCTTAAAATATCCCATATATGTAGGGGGAAACCGAGGAAGGGGACAGATCTATCCTGATGGTAGTAAGAGTAACAATACGGTCTATAATGCTACGTCAACAGGTATAGTAAGAAAAATACTACGTAAAGAAAAAGGGGGATATGAAATATCCATAGTCGATACATCGGATGGACGCCAAGTGATTGATATTATACCTCCCGGGCCAGAACTTCTTGTTTCAGAAGGGGAATCGATCAAGCTTGATCAACCATTAACAAGCAATCCTAATGTGGGAGGGTTTGGTCAGGGGGATGCAGAAATAGTGCTTCAGGATCCATTACGCGTCCAAGGCCTTTTATTCTTCTTCGCATCTGTTATTTTGGCACAAGTTTTTTTGGTTCTCAAAAAGAAACAGTTTGAAAAGGTTCAATTGTACGAAATGAATTTCTA